ATAAAATGAATTTTTTCAACTAATCATAAAAATATTGGAACTTTATATTTTTTATTTGGTTTATGATCTGGAATAATTGGATCATCACTTAGAATATTAATTCGATTAGAATTAAGTCAAATTAATTCAATTATTAATAATAATCAATTATATAATGTTATTGTAACAATTCATGCATTTATTATAATTTTTTTTATAACTATACCAATTGTAATTGGAGGATTTGGTAATTGATTAATTCCTATAATAATAGGATCTCCAGATATATCTTTTCCACGACTAAATAATATTAGATTTTGATTATTACCTCCTTCATTAATAATAATAATTATAAGATTTATAATTAATAATGGTACAGGAACAGGATGAACTATTTATCCTCCTCTTTCTAATAATATTGCACACAATAATATTTCTGTAGATTTAACTATTTTTTCTTTACATTTAGCTGGAATTTCATCTATTTTAGGAGCAATTAATTTTATTTGCACAATTTTAAATATAATACCAAATAATATAAAATTAAATCAAATTCCATTATTTCCTTGATCAATTTTAATTACAGCTATTCTATTAATTTTATCCTTACCAGTTCTAGCTGGAGCTATTACTATACTACTTACTGACCGAAATTTAAATACATCATTTTTTGATCCTTCTGGAGGAGGAGATCCTATTCTATATCAACATTTATTTTGATTTTTTGGTCATCCTGAAGTATATATTTTAATTTTACCAGGATTTGGATTAATTTCACATATTATTAGTCAAGAAAGAAATAAAAATGAAACATTTGGAAATATTAGAATAATCTATGCAATATTAACAATTGGTTTATTAGGATTTATTGTATGAGCACATCATATATTTACAATTGGTATAGATGTTGATACTCGAGCTTACTTTACTTCAGCTACAATAATTATTGCAATTCCTACTGGAATTAAAATTTTTAGATGACTTGCAACTATTTATGGATCAAAAATTAATTTATCACCATCAATTATTTGAACATTAGGTTTTATTTTCTTATTTACTATTGGAGGATTAACAGGAGTTATTTTAGCTAATTCATCTATTGATATTATTTTACATGATACTTATTATGTAGTAGCTCATTTCCATTATGTTTTATCAATAGGAATTGTTTTTGCTATTATTGCAAGATTTATTCATTGATTTCCTATTTTTACTGGATTCGCAATAAATAATTTTACACTTAAAATTCAATTTTTATTAATATTTATCGGAGTTAACATAACTTTTTTCCCACAACATTTTTTAGGATTAAATGGAATACCTCGACGATATAGAGATTATCCAAATAATTTTTTAACATGAAATATATTATCCTCAATAGGTTCAATTATTTCAACAATAAGAATTATTATTTTAATTTATTCTATATGAAATAGTTTATTTTTAAAAAAAATATTAATTTTTAAATTAAATTTAAATAACTCAATTGAATGAATACATAATATACCTCCAATAGAACATTCATATTCAGAATTACCAATAATTACTAAATTCTAATATGACAGAATAATATGTAATGAACTTAAAATTCATATATAAAGATCAATCTTTTTTTAGAAATTATATCTTGATTAAAACTAAGATTTCAAAATAGAAATTCACCATTAATAGAACAATTAATCTTCTTTCATGATCATACTATCTTTATTATTATCATAATTATATTAATAATTTCATATATAATAATATTTATTATTAAAAATAAATACATTAATATTAAAATTTCAGAAAATCAATTAATTGAACTAATTTGAACAACTATTCCACCTATTATATTAATTTTTATTGCTTTACCTTCATTACATTTATTATATTTAATAGATGAAATTAAAACACCACTATTAACTATTAAAATTTTCGGACATCAATGATTTTGATCATATGAATATTCAGATTTCTATAATATTGAATTTGAATCTTATATAATTAATAATTTAAATAAAGAAAATTTTCGATTAATTGAAGTAGATAATAAAACAATTTTACCATTCAAAATTAATATTCGTTTATTAATTTCTTCTGAAGATGTTATCCATTCATGAACTATTCCTAGATTAGCAATTAAAATAGACGCTATTCCAGGACGAATAAATCAAATTAATTTATTTATAAATCGACCTGGTATATTTTTTGGACAATGTTCAGAAATTTGTGGAATTAATCATAGTTTTATACCTATTCAAATTGAATCAATTACATTAAATAAATTTATTTACTGAATTAAAAACTTTTAATAATTATCCATTAGATGACTGAAAAGCAAAGTAATGATCTCTTAAATCAATATATAGTAAATTAGCAATTACTTCTAATGAAAAGAAATTAGTTAAAATATAACATTAATATGTCAAATTAAAATTATTAAAAAAAATATTTCTTTATACCACAAATAGCTCCTATAAATTGATTAATAATATTTCTATTTTTTATTTCTATATTATTTATTACTTTAATAATAATTAATTTTATTTTTATTAAAAATAATACAAAAAAATCAAAAAAACAATTAAAATTAAAAAATTATAATAAATTTATTTAATATTTTTGATCCATCAACTACAATTATAAATTTAAAAATTAATTGAATAAGAACTATAATTACAATTATATTATTACCAAATTATTTATGAATCATACCAAATCGAATTTATATAATTATTAACTTAATTATAAAATTTATAAATAAAGAAATTATATTATTATATAAATCAAAATTTTTAAAATCACCATCATTTATATTTATCACATTATTTATTTTTATTTTCATAAACAATTTTATTAGATTATTCCCTTATGTATTTTCATCATCAAGACATATAATTTTTTCTATATCATTAGCATTACCATTTTGATCATTTTTTATTATTATATCAATTTTCAAAAACACTAAACAAATAATTTCACATTTAATCCCAATTAATACTCCTATTTATTTAGCTCCTTTAATAACTATCATTGAAACAATAAGAATCATAATTCGACCAATATCTTTATCAATTCGATTAACAGCTAACTTAATTGCAGGACATTTATTAATAACTTTATTAAATTATAATTCATTAATAATAATTATTATAATAATTCAAATATTTATAATAATTTTTGAAATTTGCGTCGCTATAATTCAAAGTTATGTATTTTCAATCTTAACTTCATTATACTCTAGAGAATAAATGATAAAAATTAATCAACCATATTTTATTTTAAATATAAGACCATGACCAATTTTAATATCAATTAATTCTTTTAATTTTTTAATATCAAATATTATAATTATAAATTTTAAATTTAATATAATTAATTTATTAAATTTAATAAATATTTTATTAATTTTTATAATATGATGACGAGATATTATTCGAGAAAGAACATTTCAAGGAAAACATAATTATTACATCATAAATTTAATTAAAATAAGAATAATTATATTCATTATTTCTGAAATATTTTTATTTATTTCATTTTTTTGAAATTTCCTACATAATTCATTATCTCCATCAATTGAATTAGGATTAAACTGACCTCCAAAAAATATTAAATTCTTTAATCCACTATTAATTCCTCTTCTTAATACAATTATTTTATTAACTTCAAGATTTACAATCACAATTACTCATTTTTATATACTAAAAAATTTAAAATTAAAATCCACTAAATTTATAAACTTAACAATTATTTTAAGTATATATTTTTTAATTCTTCAAGCTTTAGAATATAATCAAGCAAATTTTACTTTTTCAGATTCAGTATTTGGATCTTCATTTTATATTGCTACAGGATTTCATGGATTACATGTAATTATTGGAATAATATTCCTAATTATTAATATAATACGAATAATTAAAATACATTTTTCATTCTTACATCATATTAGATTTGAATTAAGAGCTTGATATTGACATTTTATCGATATTATTTGATTATTTTTATATATAACATTTTATTGATGAAATAATTAATTTTATTAATATAACTAAAAAGTATATTTGATTTCCAATCAAAAAGTTTAATTTTTAAATAAAATAATAATATTAAATTTATATACAATATTTATTATATTAATAATTATATTAATAATATTTAGATTATTAATAATTATTAATATAAAAATAAAATTTAATTATAATAAATCAGCCCCATTTGAATGTGGATTTGATCCATTTAATAAATCCCGAATCCCATTTTCATTAAATTTTTATTTAATTGCTATTATTTTTTTAATTTTTGATATTGAAATTTCAATTATTATACCAATAATCTTAAATTTCAAATTAACTAATATAATAAATTTTAATATCTTATTTTTAATATTTTTAATATTTATAATTACTACTTTATTTTATGAATGAAAATTTGGATCATTAAACTGAAAAATATAAAAGGATAATAGTTAAAATAAAATAACATTTAAATTGCTTTTAAAAATTATTTAAAATAAAATTTATCTTAAATAAGAAGTAAAAATAATTACATATTAATTTCGACTTAATAATAGATATAATTAATATCCTTATTTTTAATTGAAACCAAAAAAAGAGGTTTATTACTGTTAATAATAATATTGAAAAAAAATTCCAATTAAAAAGATTTTTAAAAAAAAGAAGCTGCTAACTATCTTTAAAAGCATATATTGTTTAATCTTTATATTATTAACTTTTAATATTATTAATAATTCAAAATTATAAAATAAATTTTTTAAAAACTAATTTTTAAATTATAAAAAATAAAAATTATTCAAAAATTAAAATTTAGCAAAAAATAAAAATTATTCAACTTTTCTTATCATTTTATAAATTTAAAAACAAAAAAATCAAAAAAAAATAAAAATTATTCAAAAATTAAAATTTAGCAAAGGTAGCTACCTTTTAAAATATTTTATAAAAATTTATATCCAAAAATAAACACAATCATAAAACTTAAAAAATCTTCTCATTCAACTTTTTATCATTTTATAAATTTAAGAACAAAAAAATCAAAAAAAAATAAAAATTATTCAAAAATTAAAATTTAGCAAAAAATAAAAAAATTCTAATTTAAAAATATTTATTAGTTTAAAAAAACATTATATTTTCAATATAAAATTAATTTAATCTAAAAATTATAAATAATTCATTTAAAAATAATTATATTACCCTTATATCTTCAATATAATACTCTAAATTTAAGCTATTTAAATTAAAAATTATATAAAAAAATAATTAAAAATCATAAAAAAAACAAAAAAGTATACAATTTATAACTATTTAAAAAAATCTTTTGATTAAAATCAATTAAAATTTTAAAAAAAAAAAAAATACCTCTATTTAAATTTTTTTCAATTCAACCAATCTCAACTAATTTAAAAACAAAAAATCCAAAAAAAACAAATTTATTTAAAAAAAAACTTACCTTAAAAAATAATAAATTTCACATTAAACTAAAAAAAAAAATATTAAATATTGAAAAAAAATACTTAAAAGAAAATAAAAAATTATTTAACTCAAAAAAAAATCAAATACCAAAAATTAAAATTAAAAATCTTAAAATCTTATATTTAAATTCTAACAAAATTAAATCAAATTTATAAAATATTAATCACATAAAAAAAGACCCCAAAAATAACATAATAAATCTAATAAATAATATTCTAATAATTAAAAACTTACTTTCAAACTTAATTATTATTAAATAATTTAATATAGAAAAATTTATCAAAAATAAATAATAAATAATTCGAATAGTATAAAAAAAAGTAAAAAAAAAAGACAACAAAAAAAAAAAAAAAAAAAAAAAATTCAAATCAAATATTAAAAAATATTCAAAAATTAAATCTTTAGAATAAAATCTACAAAAAAAAGGAAACCCACATAAAGATATTAAAGTAAATAAAAAAATCAATCTAATAAAAGGTAAATAAATAACTAAACCTCCTATCTTACGAATATCTTGATTATTATTCATATTTATAATTAAAATACCTGCTCTTAAAAATATTATAGATTTAAATAAAGCATGTATTAATAAATAAAAAAAACATATCTCAATTTTACCTAAACATAAAATTATAAATATAAATCTTATTTGACTTAATGTAGAAAAAGCAATAATTTTTTTTAAATCAAACTCAAAAATAGCATTTAAACCAGATATAAATATAGTTAAACAAGAAATTATTAACAAATATTTAGAAAAAAAAAAACTTATAAAAACTTCATTAAAACGAATTATCAAATAAATACCAGCAGTTACTAAAGTAGAAGAATGAACTAAAGAAGAAACAGGAGTAGGAGCAGCCATAGCTAAAGGTAATCAAGAAGAAAAAGGAATTTGAGCACTTTTAGTTAATCTTGCTAATATAACTATTAAACTAATCAAACTTAAATAATTAAGACTTTTATAATAATCAAACAAAATAAAATTTCAAGAACCAAAATTTAATATTCAAATTAAAGAAAAAATAATAAATAAATCTCCAATACGATTTAAAAAAACAGTAATAAAACCAGATCTATAAGATTTACTATTTTGATAAAAAACTACCAAACAAAAAGAAACTATACCCAAACCATCCCAACCTAACAAAATTCTAATCATATTAGGACTAATAATTAATAAAACTATAAATATAATAAATAAATTTATTAATATTAAAAATCGACTCTTATTTAAATCAAAATTTATATATTCCATTCTATATAATAAAATTATTGAAGAAATCAAAAAAATAAAAGAAATAAAAATTAACGATATTCAATCAATTAAAATAACATAAATAAAAATACAAGAATTAAAAAAAAAAAATATATATTCAATAAAATAAAACCTATTAAAATAAATTAATAATAAACCAAAAAAAAAAAAAAAAAAAAAAAAAAAAAAAAAAAAAAAAAAAAAAAAAAAAAAAAAATTAAATTTAATTATTTAAATATAAAACATTATAATCTATAATTCCACAAATTATTATTTTTAAATTAAACTATTTAAATATAAAAATAATTCTATTAATAAAAAAATTAAATTTAAAGGAATTCAATGTAAAAATAATAATAAATATTCACTTAAATTAATATAAACTAAATAATTTAAATTAAAATAAAACTTACCATATTGAGTATATAAATATAAATATAATCTATATAAAAATATTAAAATTATTAAAAAAAAATAAAAAAAATATAAAGAATCTAATCAAATCATCAAATTAATTATTAATAATAACTCACCAAATAAATTTAATGAAGGAGGAAAAGATATATTAGAAGAACACAATAAAAATCATCAAAAAGATAAAAAAGGAAAAATATTAATTAATCCCTTATTTAAAAAAATTCTACGACTTTTAAAACGTAAATAACAAATATTACTTAAACAAAATAATCCCGAAGAACATAACCCATGACCAAATATTAAAATCAATGAACCACAATATCCTCAAACTCTACAAGTCATAAAACCAATAATTACTAAACCTATATGAACAACAGAAGAATAAGCAATTAAAATCCTTAAATCTCTTTGAAAAAAACAAACCAAACTTAAAATAAATATTCCAAATAAACTTAAAGAAATAAAATAAAAATTTAAAAATAAATTAATTTTAAAAATTAATATTAAAACATGATAAATACCAAATCCTCCTAATTTTAATATAATACCTGCCAAAATTATTGAACCAGAAATAGGAGCTTCTACATGAGCTTTAGGTAATCAAATATGAAATAAAAATAATGGTATTTTAACCAAAAAAATTATTATTAAAAAAAAAAAAAAATAAAAATTTATATTAAATAAATAATCATAATAATATATATAAATAAAAATATTACTATTTAAATAAATTAAACAAGAAAAAAAAGGTAAAGAAAAAAAAATTATATAAATAAATAAATAAAATCCAGCTTTAAAACGTTCATATTGATACCCTCAACCATAAATTAAAATAATAATAGGAATCAAATTAATTTCATAAAAAACATAAAATATAATAAAATTATTTACAAAAAAACAAAAATAAAAAATTAAAAGAAAAATAAATATTAAAATATTAAAATAAATCAAATAATTAAAATTATAATTAATTCTAGCAATATAAACTAAACTAATAATTCATAAACCCAACATAAACATTAAATAAGAAAATATATCTATACCAAATAAATAACTAATATTTAAAAAATAATTGAATATTGGAATCTTAAAATATATAAAAAAAAAAAAAAAAAAAAAAAAATTCTGGGATAATCATCATCTTTTATTATTCAAATTAATAAAAATCATTCTAAAAAAAATTATTATAAAAATTATTAACATTGCAAAACTATTAATGACTTTAAATAATCATTACCATATATACGAACCATTATAATTAAAATAGTTAATCCTAATACTCTTTCTCTAATACAAAAAATAAAAAAAATTAATAATAAAATATATTGTTTAATAAATATTATAAATATAAATAAAAATAATAAAGATAAAACTAATAATAAATATTCTAATCCTAACAATATTATTAATAAATGATTAAAATTAAAAATATAAAAAATAATTCCACAAAATATTATACATATTAATACTAAAATAAATAAATTTATCATTTTAATAGTTTAAAAAAAAACATTGATATTGTAAATCAAAATTATAATTTATTTAAAATAAAATCAGTATAAATATAAATTTATATTATCATTAATTTCCAAAATTAAAATTTTAATTAAAATATATACTGAATATGATTAAAACAATTTTATTAATTAATCTAATTTTATCAATTAATTTAATTACTTTAAAATCACCTCTTAAATCTAATTTAAATATTTTAGCTCAATCAATTACATTAATAATAATAATTAATATTATTAATAAAACATCATGAATTTCATTTATAATTTTTATTTTATATATTAGAGGAATAATAATTATTTTTTTATATATTTCCAGAATTGCTTTTAACGAAATTAATAAAAATTTCAAAATAAATAAAATAAAAATTATATTAATCTTAATTATTTTTATAATTTTATTTAACAAAAATAATATTCAATTAGAAAATTTCAAATTTAATAATAATTACCTTTTTGAAGATAACTTCTTTATAATTAATATATTTATTATACCTAATAATTTAATAATATATTTTATCATAATAATTTTATTTATTATATTAATTATTATTATTTGACTATTAAAAATAAATAAAGGACCTATTCGACAAAAATTTTAATGAAAAAAAAATTAATTAAAACTTTATCACCTATTTACAATTTACCAACTCCAACAAATATTAGATTTATATGAAATTTTGGATCATTATTAATAATTTGCCTAATAAATCAAATTTTAACAGGATTATTTTTAGCATTTCATTATAAAACAGATATAAATTTAGCTTTTCAAAGAATCGTTAATATAAACCGAAACATCAATTTTGGATGATTAATTCGTTCATTTCATGCTAATGGAGCTTCAATATTTTTTATTATAATATATATTCATATTAGACGAGGAATTTATATAAATTCATTTAATTTTAAAATAACATGAATTATAGGAGTAATATTATTATTAATTACTATAATAACAGCATTTGTTGGATATGTATTACCTTGAGGACAAATATCATTTTGAGGTGCTACCGTAATTACAAATTTATTATCAGCAATTCCATATTTAGGAAACTCTATTGTTATCTGAATTTGAGGTGGATTCTCAATTAATAATGCAACATTAACACGATTTTTCTCAATTCATTTTATTTTACCATTCATAATTATTATATTAACTTTTATTCATTTATTTTTTTTACATATAACAGGATCTAATAATCCATTAGGAATTAATAGAAATTTTGATAAAATTATATTCTCTCCTTATTTTATTATTAAAGATTTAATTGGATTAATTATATTTATATGAATATTTTTTATTTTAACTTTAATTTTTCCATATTTATTAAATGACCATAATAATTTTATTATAGCAAATCCAATAATTACTCCCAATCATATTCAACCAGAATGATACTTTTTATTTTCATATTCAATTCTTCGAGCAATTCCTAATAAATTAGGAGGAGTTTTAGCTTTAATAATATCAATTTTAATTTTATTAATATTACCAATAATTAATAATAAAAAATTCTTAAGAAATAAATTTTACCCAATTAATAAAATACTATTTTGAATATTCATTATAATTTTTTTTATATTAACTTGAATCGGAATAAAACCAGTTGAATATCCATTTATCCAAATAAGACAAATTTTAACTTTAATATATTTTTCATTCTTTTATATTAATTATTATTTATTTAAAATATGAGATATATTAATTTAATAAAAAATAATTATTAGTATTAGTTAATTAATTTAAATAAAAATTTTTATTTTGAAAATAAAATATAGAAATATATAATTCTATTAACTTAAACTTAAATTAATGATATAAATTAAATAATTTTAAAGAAAAATTAAATATAAATATAAATAATGTTAAAGGTAAAATTAATTTTCAAATTAAATATATTAATTTATCATAACGAAAACGAGGTAAAAATCCACGTAATCAAATAACAAAAAATATAAACAATAAAATCATTAAATTTAAATAAAATTTATATATTATTAAACCAAAAAATATTTCAAATAATAATATTCCTATAAATATAATTCTTATATATTCAGATAAAAAAATAAAAATAAAAGATATTCTTCTAAATTCAATATTAAATCCTGAAACTAATTCTGATTCACCTTCAGAAAAATCAAAAGGAGATCGATTTATTTCAGCCAAAAATCTAATTAATAATATAATAAATATAAAAAAAAAAAAAAAAAAAAAAAAAAAAAAAAAAAACTTAATATTAATCTGATAAATACAAAAATTATTTAAATTAAATCTATTAATTATAAACAATATATTTATAATAATAAGTATTATTCTTACCTCATAAGAAATTATTTGAGAAATAAATCGAATCATACCCAAAACCGAATAATTAGAATTAGAAGATCAACTAATTAATAAAAAAATATAAACTATAAAACTAGAACAACAAAATATAAAAATTAAACCAAAATTTATAATATAATTAAATCCTAAAAAAGGATAAATTAATCAAAAAATAATAGAAATAAATAAACTAAATATAGGAGAAAACAAAAATATTAAAAAATTTAAATTATTAGGATAATTAACTTCTTTAAAAAATAATTTTAATCCATCACCTATAGGTTGAAAAATACCTTTAATAAAAAATTTATTAGGACCTTTACGTAACTGAATATAACCTAAAATTTTACGTTCTAATAAAGTAAAAAAAGCAACTCTTATAAAAACTATTAAAAATAAAATTAAAAAATTAATCAATATAATTAATAAATAAATTACTATTTATAATTAAAATTATATAATTAAATTCTAAATTTAACACATTTTATCTGCCAAAATAGTCAAATTAAAATAATTCATTTATAAAAATTTTATTTAATTATTCAATCCTTTCGTACTAAAATAAATTAATTTTTAAAAGATAGAAACCAACCTGGCTTACACCGGTCTGAACTCAAATCATGTAAGATTTTAAAGGTCGAACAGACCTAATATTTAAAATTTTGCACCTAAAATTAATCTTAATTCAACATCGAGGTCGCAAACTAATTTTTAAATTTGAACTTAAAAAATTAATTACGCTGTTATCCCTAAAGTAACTTTTTCTTATAATTAAAATTTTTAATTCAATAAATCATTAATTAATGTTAATATTTAAAAAAAGTTAATTAATTTTTTTTATCACCCCAATAAAATAATTAAAAAATATTAAAATTTTTATAAACCAAATATTTAAATAAAATAATTATAAAGTTTTATAGGGTCTTATCGTCCCTTTAAAATATTTAAGCTTTTTTACTTAAAAATAAAATTTTAATTATATAAATAATAAAGAATATTTCTCATCAAATCTTTCATTCAAGTCTTCAATTAAAAGACTAATTATTATGCTACCTTTGCACAGTCAAAATACTGCAGCTATTTAATAAAATCATTGAGCAGATTTTATATTAAATAAATCTTAATACTATGTTTTTGATAAACAGATGAAAATAAATTTTGCCTAATTCATAATTTATAAATTTAAATTATACTAATTCAATCATTATTACTATAAATAAATTATAATTCTATAAAATTTAATATTAAAAATAAATAATTTATAATAAATCAAATAAAATAAATAATAAATTTTTACAAACTTTTAATAAAAATTTCTATTCCTAAAAATTATTTAATTAAAATACCACTATTATATAAAAATTTTAAGCTTATCCTTAAAATAATTTAAATTTAAAATAAAATATATTTACAAATATAAATAAACTTTTAAAATTTTAAATTAAATTTAAATCTTAAATAACTAAATATAATATAACGAATTAAATATCAAAACCAAAATTATTTTTTAAATATTTATAAAACAATAAATTAATAATAAAATTAACTCTATATATTTTGAGAATATAAAAATAAATTAAAAATTTAAATTAACCCTGATACAAAAGGTACTAAATATATTCTTTTAAAAATTAAATCTAATATTTCTTTCACAATACTATTAAACTATAAATCTATAAATTAATTTTTAATTAATACTTTAACAAATAAAATTTAAATAATTTTTATAAATAATTAAATAAAAACAATAAAATTAATAATTTTAATTAAATAAAGTTATTAAAACATCCTATCATTGTAAATGAAATACTTAAATTTAGATATTTATTTTAAATTTCTTTCTAAATACACTTTCCAGTACATTTACTTTGTTACGACTTGTCTTACCTTTAATAAGAATGACGGGCAATATGTACATATTTTAGATCTATATTCATAATAATTAAATAAATAAACTTACTATTAAATCCAATTTAATTTAAATTTTTCATAAATAAATACTAAAAATTAAATTTATTGTAACCCAGTATTATCTTATTTATAAACCACATCTTGACTTAACATAAATTAAAAAAATAATTAAAGAAAATTAATTTATTAATATATTCATGACAGCGATATATGAATCTTTAAAATAAGTAAAATTAATCGTGGACTATCAATTAAAACCCAGGTTCCTCTAATAAGACTAAAATACCGCCAAATTTTTTAAATTTAAAGAACTTAACTATTAATTTTCCAGTAAATAAATTTAAATTAATATAATAGGGTATCTAATCCTAGTTTTAAAATAAAATTTAATAGAATATAATAATTACAATAATAATTTTAAATTAAATTTTACCTTATTTAAAAAAATTAAAATATAAAAATTAATTAATTACTATTAACTAAACTATTTTACTTGTATATTATGTTTAACCGCAACTGCTGGCACATAATTAGTTTATACTTAAATTAATAATTAAATCTAAATTTCATTAATATTTAATATTAAATATTGAGAATTATTAATATTCATTAAGAATTAATTTAACAATTAAAATTTTTCATATATTTTTTTAATCAAGTAAAATTTTATAATAAAATAAATTATTATTATTAAAATAAAAAATTTATGGTTTTTATAAATAATAAAATTTATAATATATATATTATATACATATTCATTATATATAATATATTAATATATAAATATATATATATATATAATAAATAAGAATTTACATATATATATTATATTATATACTAAATATATAATAATTAAATATATAAATAATACTGATAAATAAGAATTTATATACATATATATTATATATATATATAGATAACTAAATGTATAGATAATACTGATAAATAAGAGTTTATATACATATATATTATATATATATATATATAAAATATATAAGTAATATTGATATATAAGAATATATATATATATATATAATATATAAGCAATATTATATACCTATACTATATTATATATATATAAACATTTATATATTCTTTTTATCTTTTTTTAATTTCCTCTCTTTACTTCTAACTTCAATCTTTAATTATATAAGTAATTACTTTTTTCAATAGCGCATAGCCCCCCCTTTTCTAATAATTTTAAAACAAATGGTTTAATGAAATACGAACTTTTTTGGATTTAAAATATTAAAAATAAAAAAAAAAATTTTTTTTTTTTTAAAATTAAAATATAAACCATTTTATAAAATATTATTAAAAAATTCAATAAAATGCCTGAAAAAGGATTACTTTGATAGAGTAAATAATGTATTTATATACTTTTATTATATTTTTAGAAAATAATCTAATCCTTAAATTTCAAAAAATTAAATGCATAAAACACTTAAATATATATATATATATAATATTAAATATAAGAAAAATAAGCTAAAATTTAAGCTTTTGGATTCATACTTCAAATATAGAATAAAATTCTTTTTTCTAATAAATTTAAATCTAACAAAAATTACTTTTATTAATTTATTATTATTTAGATCATTAATAACATTATCATCTTCAAATTGATTAACAATATGAATAGGTTTAGAATTAAATTTATTTTCTATTATTCCTATTTTAAATTTCAAAATATCTATTTATTCAATTGAATCTACTATAAAATATTTCTTAATTCAAGCTTTTGCTTCAATTATTTTATTAATATTATTAATTAATAAATATTTATTTTTTATTATTGAACTAAACATATTATTAATAATACCTTTATTAATAAAAATAAGAATAATACCTTTTCATCTTTGATTACCATCAATAATTGAAGGATTAAACTGAATATCATGTTTTATTTTAATTACTTGACAAAAAATTGCACCAATAATTATAATTTCCTATTTAAACATTAATAAAATTATTATTTTTTCAATTTCAATAATTTCTTTAAATAGAATATTTGGAATTAATCAAAATTCAATTCGTAAAATTTTAGCAATATCATCTATTAATAATTCTTCATGAATATTAATAATAATTTTATTTAATGAAATTCTATGAATTAATTATTTTTTAATTTATTCAATTCTAAATTTATTAATCATTCATATTTTCAATAAATATCAAATTAATTATATTAATCAATTAAAATTTTTTAATTTTAATTTTTTTTTTAAATTAAATATATTAATATTAATTCTTTCAATTATAGGACTTCCTCCAATATTAGGATTTTTAATAAAATGAATATTAATTAAAATTTTAATATACAATAATATAATTATTATTTTAATTATATTAATTTCTTTAACAATTATAAATTTAATATTTTATTTAAAATTAACTTATTTTTTATTATTTAATTTTAATTTATTTAATAAATGATTCTTACAAAAAAAAATAAATAATAATTTAAATATTCTTTTATTTTTTAATTTTTTTAGACTATTTTTTAGATATATCTTTTTTTATTAAAGATTTTAAGTTAAAATAAACTATTAATCTTCAAAATTAAAAATATTATAAATATTATAAATCTTAATTAAAATATTTAATACCTTTAAATTTGCAATTTAATATCATTTAATTTGAATATAAGATTTAACTGATAAAAAGATTTTTAAATCTATATATAAATTTACAATTTATAACCTTAATCAGCCATTTTATCT